AAGAGAAGAAAAGAGACTGGTAGAATATGAAATATTAATTAGGAATTTGCTTATCTCATTCGGAAGGATCGCATCTCATACTTATCTATGACTGTATGTGTCTCTAGCATGACAACTTGATGAAATGGCGGAGGAAGCAAGATAAATGGCCGATACTACTGGAAGGATTCCTCTTTGGATAATAGGTACTGTAACTGGTATTCTTGTGATTGGTTTAATAGGTATTTTCTTTTATGGTTCATACTCAGGGTTGGGCTCATCTCTGTAAGAATCTAAAATAATCTAATAATCGGATGAACTGAGTTGGAGACATGAAAGCTTAAGAACTCAAGGGATCCCTTGAGTTCTTAAGCTTTCATAAAATAATATATTATTTTTATTTCAATTTGAAAATTCAAATTCTATTTGAAAAATGTCATTCATTGATTTTGAACATCTATTATTGAAGCATAGTATCTATCTTTCAAAGTTAGACTGAAATTACTTGATTTCGTTTTCCTAAATGAACCAATTATAATATATCTATTTGACGAGTACAGATATTATTCAAATCCTTTCTTTTCTAATAAACCTCCATTAAGTTCTATTTTCTCCAAAAATTGCGCTCTATTTTCTATTTTTTGATTGCTCACTACTCTAATCTATATTTTAATTAAATATAGAAATAGAAGAAACAAAAAGGTTCTGAGAAATACGTAAAAAAATCAAAAAATCGAAAATAAGATTAAGAATAGTTATCTTAGACGAACGGGATCAAAAACTATTCTTGTTGTCGTCACAAGAAAGAAATTTTGCACATTTCTTTCTTGTGACGACAACAAGAATAAACTAAGAAAATAAACGCTTTCTATTCTGCACTTACTTATTATCTGAAGTTTAGTATTCTGTATTCGATGAAATTTTCTCTTTTATTTAGAATAGAAAACTATTAAGACATTCTCTGATAAGAGTAAGAGAGTCACTCGGTTCAACTTTGATTGAAAAAAAAATAAGAGATAAAGTCAAAAAAATTGATTTATAATATTCTTACTATGAATAGGAATAGAGTATAAGTAACTCCCAATGACGTCGAAACAAGCAAAAATGGGTTCATAATTTTTGATCATGCCGAACACCAATAAGAATTGGATTCCTTTTCCTTTCCGAAGTTGAGATTTCTAAATTTGCAAATCTAAAAATTCATTTCGGATAATTGAACCTTCTCAAACTGTTTCTTCTTTAGAACCAAAAAGATTTGTGCTAAAATAACAGATGCCAGGAAGAACAAAAGACCTTGGACACGTAATGGGTCTTGAAGTACTATTTCAGCATCCCCTTGACCAAATCCACCCACATTAGGATTACTCGTTAATGGCTGATCAAGTTTGATAGATTCGCCCTCTGAAACGAGAAGCTCTGGCCCTGGAGGAATAATATCAACTACTTGACGCCCATCTAACGTATCCGCTATAGTTATTTCGTATCCCCCCTTTTCTTTTCGTATGATTTTACTTACTCTACCGGCCGCTGTAGCGTTATAAACCGTATTGTTACTCTTGTTCCCGTCGGGATAAATTTGACCCCTTCCTCTGTTCCCCCCCACATATATGGGATATTTTAAGAAGTGAACATCTTTATTATTAGCGGGATCCGGGGAAAGAATAGGAAAAGTTATTTCACTATATTTCTGACCAAGAATAGGACCTATAACAAGAATATTTTTTTTAGTGGGTCGATAGCTCTGAAAAGAAAGATTGCCTATCTTTTCTTTCATCTCGGGTGAAATACGATCCGGGGGTGCTAATTCAAATCCTTCAGGTAAAATAAGAACAGCACCCACATTCAACCCCCCCCTTTTTCCATTAGCAAGAACTTGTTTCACTTGCGTATCATAAGGAATTCGAACAACTGCTTCAAATACAGTATCAGGAAGTACTGTTTGCGGAATCTCAATATCCACGGGCTTATTAGCTAAATGGCAATTGGCACATACAATACGCCCGGTTGCTTCGCGCGGATTTTCATAACCCTGCTGAGCAAAAATGGGATACGCATTTGAGATAGATGCTTGAGTGATGATATATATCATAAACGATACGGAAATAGATCGAATAATTTCTTTCTTTATCGTGATCCAAGAAAAAAAAAGGTTATTTTGAATTTGCATAGTCCAATCATTGATCCCAAAAATTTCTACAATAAAATGAGGTAGGTCACTCGGATAGTTCCCTATCCACAAGTCTGCTATTTACGTAAATTCTTTTACGCGAATAGAAAATATTCGCGGGGAAATCTCCGTAGGTTCGAAGGAGTGGGTACGTCTTAAAATGCTTTGCTTATGTGCAAAGTAAGAAATATTCGAGTTGGATCAGTCATTCATTGAATGATAAATCACTACAAGTGATGGAGATAGACGATTTAAATAATGGAAGATCCAATATTTTAAAATTGTGTCTATAATGACTGGAAAAGTAGAAACAAGGCCAGATATAATTTTCTCATTATGAACAAATCCAAAATCTTTGTAGACATAGCCAATCATTAGTTCCCAACCATGGGGCGAATGGAATCCGATACATAAATCAGTTAATAAAAGAATAGAAAAAGCTTTTATTGTGTCACTTAAATTATATAGAAATTCTTGAACCCAAGAGTTAAGAATAAGAAGTTCTTTATTACCTAGAATTGAATAAGCACTCAAAATAATGAAACAGATTATATTTGTTGAGAAGTGTAAAATCATATGGATATGATCCTCATTGTTTATCTTTATCAATTGGATCGTTTCTTTGTGGATTCCTATATGAGCCCTTTGCAACCCTATTTCCGGGTATTCTTTTATTATTTCGTCCAATAGGAAGAGTTCTTCTAATTCGATGAATTTTTCTATAATAATCTTTTCTTGAATATCAGTCAAAAAAGTTTCGGATTGTGTAGTATTCCACCAATCAGTAACCCAAGATTCAACACTTTTCTTAAATGAAAGAGAAACCCACCAAGGCAAAAATACTATAGATATAACAGAAAGAAAAGGGAGAAATGCTTTCTTTTTTTCCATTTTTCATTTTGAATTGCTAATGAACTCGCCTCATTCTTCGAATCTATGCGCTGCGATCTACTATTTTTATCAAACATAAGTTCTATTCTAAGGCATCGAACCCCGGAATCTATTCCTTTTTTTTTTATTTCCCATTCATTGATTATGAATCTAGAAAGAATTAAGAAAGAGTCGACTTTAAATGAAGAAATAATCAAAATCTTGTTTACAGATAATCTAATTGATCCAATTTGAAACTGCTTCGCGTTCTCGATGAATGCTAAAGTGAAACTAAAAAAAAAAACAAACATTTCAAGGAATAGTATTCCGATTTCGACTTAAAAGAACTCCCCTTTTATTTTTTTATTTATAGAAATATTTTGATTTGCTATTTCATTTCAAAATACTTCAATTGGTACGCGCAAAAAATAGGCCAATTTGGCAGCTTTTTGCTCAATTTCACCCAGGGTCAAATTCTCATCAGTACGCGTCAATGGAATGGCTCCCTGTCCTTTGATTTCCATATAAAGGATACGACGAGGATAAATGCCTTCTTTAACTTCTATTCTGATCGACTGAATATCCTTCATACGGAATCGTAGGAAGATGCGACGCTTTTTCCCAGGAAATCCCCAACGAAAAATACACACTATTCCTTCTTTTAGATCGAATCGATCATAGCCACTCCCCACATTCCACGAAATTGTACACCACAAATAGGAACTAATAAAGAGACCCGCGATCCCGTAGAAGGACATCACGATCCCTTGTGGAAAAAAAACGATTTGCTGATATGGAACTAAAGATATAAAATTCTTACCGAGATAGCTGGAAGTTCCAACTAAGACGAATCCTAATGAACCTAAAAAAAGGATCAAGGCCCAGAAGAAATTACTTAGTTTTCGAGACCCCACTATACGTTCTATCCATATATGTTCGGATCGCCAACTCATATTAGATCTAGTTGCATTTTTTTTTTTATTGGAATGGAGAAACTTTTTGTTTCCGAAGTAACTCTCATCAACTAGTGCCATTCGCATGTAACCCTTTCCTTTAGGAATAATCGGAGTAATTCGTCGAATGGGTTAGGTATAAAATAAAAGAATATCCCTTTTTTAGGATCTTCTAGAAATATCTACATACATATAGATAGATCGACTTTCCGTTTCAGGCATCTGCCTCGATTCCAACTATTTGGAAATAATTCGAAACTTATTTCACTATATTGTTTGTATATTTCGAGCATCTATTTACGGATATATAAGAGCTGCTTCATTTATGCCCCTATGTTATACCATAACATACTCTACTAAATGCACATCTGTATTAGCTATATCTAAGTCTTGAAAAAAAAATGGATGAGATTTGAACCCATAAGATCTAAGAAATCTTGTTTTTTTGAACATGAAGAAATAAAGACGCCATTGCAATTGCCGGAAATACTAGTCCTACTAACGGCACAAAAATAGAGGGTAAGCTATTGAGAGTTGTCATAGAATGGGTACCTCGATTGAATATTTAGACCTGTTATTACTATAAACATATCTTATACTAATTCTTAGTAGTATTCTATACTAATTAGTATATCGAAGTGAGTATTCTATATAATAGAAATAATAATAATATAATAGAAATAATAATAATAGAAATAATAGAATAGAAATCAAATTCTATATATTCTATAGATCTTATTATCTATTATTATCAACTAGAAATAAAAATGAAATAGAAAATAGAGAAATTCACGAGATTAAATAAATTGAAATTAATTCAATACAATATTATCTTATTTCTCTTTCGATATGAAAGATATAAATATATGGATGATAATCCAGTCTTGTCTGAAAATGAAATTCAATTCCAATTTTGATATTCAATTTTATTTAGAGTTCAAATTAATATCAAAATAAAAATAAAGAGTTTCTTCCGAATTGAATTTTGTAAACTATTCTGTTATAATTTTTAATTCAATCCAACAACACCAGTTATTAGTAAAAAAATAGGGGCTTAGGGGGAGATTCGAGTAGAAAGAAAAGATACTCTATATCGATATTTTCTCTATTTGAATTCGCGATACATACGCAACAAGAAGGGAAGACGACCTTCGGTTTCTTTTTCTTGCCTAATTTGAATTTCGCAGAAAAAAGAATTTTCTTTTTTACTTATGTTGTTAAAAGAGGTTTCTTTCCCGAACCCTAATCAGGAAGACCATTCAAAAATAAAGAATTTTTTTGAAAATTCTTTATAAAAAGAAAAATGGATTTTGACTTTGATTCCGATAAACGATCTATTAGTTTTGCTCGCTACAAGGAAAAAAAGGAACTAAAAAAGCAATGAATTGAGGATCCGGTTAATTGAATTTTACTTCCAAGGCAAAAAGGAGTGAAGCCTAAATAACTCACTCAGAACACCCTTTAAAGGATTACGTGGTACGATTGAATCAAATAAGCCCTTATGGAATAAATATTCAGCCACTTGTGAATCCTCGGGTACTGTCTTATTCAATGTTTGTTCAATTACTCTTTTACCTGCGAATGCAATGTATGCATTAGGTTCGGCGATAATGATATCGCCCAGCATTCCAAAACTAGCCGTCACCCCACCAGTAGTGGGAGATGTAAGGATTGATACATAGAATAACTTTTTATGGGATTGATAATCATACAAAGCAGCCGATATTTTAGCCATTTGCATTAAGCTCAAACTTCCTTCTTGCATACGTGCTCCTCCCGAAGCACATACTAGAATAAGAGGTAATAATTTTTTGGTAGCATACTCGATTAAACGGGTGATTTTCTCGCCTACTACGGATCCCATACTACCCCCCATAAACTGAAAATCCATAACTCCAATTGCTATGGAAATGCCGTTTAGTCGACCTGTGCCTGTTTGAACAGCTTCAGTTAAGCCTGTCTTTCTTTGATAAGAATCAATACGATTTTTATAAGGTTCCTCCTCGGAATGAAATTCAATAGGATTCAGAGAAACCATGTCTTCATCCATAGGATTCCAAGTCCCTGGATCAATCGAAAGTTCGATTCGGTCTGAACTATTCATTTTCAAATGATATCCACATTGTTCACAAATATTCATTTTTGACTTAAAAAATTTCTTATAATTTAATCCATAACAATGTTCGCATTGAACCCACAAGTGCCTATATTTTTGAGTCAAATTGAAATCAGTAGAATTTTCACTTATAGTGAAATCAATATCATTCTTGCTCGTTCTTATATTGGGCTTACCCCTTTCATTACTCTTTTCCCTTTCAACACCAATGGGATTATAAATGGGACTGTCACTAGAATTGTCATTCCCACTTAAAACGGAACTCTCAATATCGATTTGAGAACTAAGATAAGAGTCAATGCAACCATTAATGTGATTGTATTCAATATTATACGGAGAACGATCAGATCGGGGATCGTCATTCTGAAATCCATTCTTCAGATAACCAGAATTCCAATAACGAAAAAAAGTACTTTCTAGTTCACTCAATCTTTCTAGTCTTCTCAATAAAGAAGACAAATCGTTGTCAATCTCATTTTTGAGATTTTTTATATCCAAATAGAGGGAATAAATACTCCTACTAGTATCTTTAACTAATAAAAAGGTGTCATCAGAGATCAAATTCCAAATGGCGATGATGTCCATTAAATGCTCAGCATTACTGTAACTAGAGCTATCACTCGAACTCAAAATCTCTGTATCCCTTAGACCTCTATCCTCACTTCCACGAGTGTCTTCAATAGGACCAAATCTATCAATTGATTGACTTAACCCACACCTGTATTCGAATTTCTCGCTAGACAACATCGAATTAAACCGCCGTTTTTCCATAGAGCTTTTTGCCCCGATTTCTTTAAAAATAGAATAGATGAATAGTCATTCAAAAGAATTTGAATATATCCTTAATTTAATAAGGAATAAAGTATTGAAAAAAAAAGGATTCTTGTCAGAATCCCGAGTATTGCTTTACTCTAACTATGATATATGATGGAACGAACTCTTTTTTTTTTTTATTTTATTAGAATTCTTTTGTTTTTCAAAATGAGAAATGGAAATAGTGATTTCCTTCATTTCATCTTGTATCAAATTCACATCGAAAAAAAAAAATCACTATTTGTTTTTTCTTATGAATACCTTTTTTCAAAAAATCTCGTCTATTCGAACACGGAATCAAAAGGACAATATACAGGCTGGCTCGAAGAGGTTATTTGTGATAAAAAAACACACCAACCCTCAAAATCCATAAGATTTATTGTGGATCCAACACAACAAACAAGAAAAAACAATAGAACCATTAGATCATTTTTATTCATTTTCTATCATGAATAAAAATGATCTAATACAAAAAAATACATATTGTATTTGGCTCAATCCTTTTTTTAGTAAAAGATTGACCGAGTTTAGTTTAATTGCAATTGAAGTACGAGAACGAATGCTAATTATTGGATCGGATTACAAAGTATCCATTGCTTCGA